ATTGTTGTACAAGGGGATTGTACATAATTCCTTTCTTGTTTTCCATATCGTAATTTTCTTCTATTTCTCTATCTATATAGAACTTTCTTGTCATTTCTTGTTTTTGGTCTCATATAATCAAAGAAGGGTATACACTAAAATCCAGTTGAATTTCACCTAGAAAAAAAGATTCCTATTCCTTAGTAATGTATAGGAAGAAGGGGTCATCTTTTTTAGGGATAGGAAAATATCGTCTATTATGATTGATTCTATATATATATATAGAATATTGATTTTTTTTGTTAGGAATTTCGCCTAAACAAAAGAAATACAAAGGATCTTGGACAAGAGTATCTGATCATATATGTATTCCAATACGGAAGGAGGATTTTCAATGCGGGATATAAAAACATATCTCTCTGTAGCACCCGTGCTAAGTACTCTATGGTTTGGGGCTTTAGCAGGTTTATTGATAGAAATCAATCGTTTATTCCCAGATGCTTTGTCATTCCCTTTTTTTTCATTCTAGTTATTCCTATGCGAGAGATAGAATTCTTCGTGACATGACGAAAATTTTTCCTTTTTGAATTCTTTTTTAGTATATGAAGCAAAAAGAAAGAAAAGATGGATAAGGATTGTATTCTTTAATTATTTCTCTATTTTTTATTACTTAATTTACGAATTTCCAAAATTTTTTATTCTATTGGATTCGTTAAAGAATTCGAAGAATTACAACAAAATCTTTAGAAATCGCATTTTTAGTTAGGAACTTCTATGGATTTTATTCTTCTTCTTTGGATCCAAAATAGAAGAATAAAAGAATAGGTATAAGAATTAAGTTAAGTCGATCCAAAAAGGAAAGGAGGTTCATGGCCAAGGGCAAAGATGTTAGAATCCGAGTTATTTTGGAATGTATTAATTGTGTTCGAAAGGGTACCGATAAGGAATCGACGGGGATTTCTAGATATAGTACTCAAAAGAATCGCCACAATACACCCGGACAATTAGAATTAAGAAAATTTTGTCGTTATTGTCGCAAACATACGACTCATAATGAAATAAAGAAATAGGAGCATCGTGTGTTCAATTTTTCCAAAGAACAGAAAGAGTAAGAACTTCTTATTAAATATATAGAACATAGATCAAATACAAAATACAAATCAACTCATCTGATTTTAGGTATATATTATTTCATATCTATAGAGGGTTTATATTATATTTTTATATATAGTATATGAATCAAATAATATATGGATCCAAGAAAGACTACTTCTTCTGGATCCAAAATTAATAAAATAAAGAAATCCATTTTTTTTTTTCAAATTTTTAAATAAGGAATAAATCATGTATATATCTAAACAACCTTTTCATAAATTTAAGCAACCCCTTCGTAAATCCAAACAAACTTTTCATAAATCAAAGCAAACTTTTCGTAAATTCAAACAACCTTTTCGTAAATCCAAACAACCTTTTCGTAGGCGTTCTCGAATAGGCCCGGGGGATCGAATTGATTATAGAAACATGAGTTTAATTAATCGATTTATTAGTGAACAAGGAAAAATATTATCCAGACGAATAAATAGATTAACCTTGAAACAACAACGATTAATTACTCTTGCTATAAAACAGGCTCGTATTTTATCTTTCTTACCATTTCGTAACTATGAGAATGAGAAGCAATTTCAAGCCCAGTCAATTTCAATAATTACTGGTCCTAGACACAGAAAAAATAGACATATTCCTCAATTAACACAAAAGTTCAATTCCAATCGAAACTTAAGAAACTACAACCAGAATTTAAGAAACAACAATCGAAACTTAAGTTCCGACTGTTGATGTTTTATTCGAAAGGGTCAGACTCATATATAAAGAAAGTAATCCAGTTTTGATTCTTGTGTTTGTTATAAGAAAGAAAAATGGGAAAAAAGAAATAGTTTTTTTATTTATTGCAACATGCTCGTTGATTCCTACCACTTAATCTTAATTTATTGTATCTTCCCGGAGTTCCCTCTCCGGGAATTCTTTTTTCATTATTCCTGTATATTACTTTTTTATCCCTTTAATTGATGGTCTTTATTTTATTGGAAATCGTGTAAAGATTATTTGGATTTAATACAGCTACTTGTGCAAGCATTTTACGATTAAGAATCAATTCCTTCTTGTACAGATTGTGTATTAATTTACTATAACTATTGAATACGTTATATACCCGTGTTGCTGCGTTTATCCGAGTGATCCACAAACGACGAAAATCCCTCTTTTGCCTGCCTCTATCTCGATGAGAAGAAACAAAAGCTCTTCTTACTTGTTGAGTAATCATTCGATTAAGTCTTAAATGAGCCCCTCTAAAGTTTGAGGCAAATGAACGCATTTTTGTTCGTCGTCTCCGAGCTATATATCCTCGCGGAACTCTGGTCATTGAATCAAATTAACCTTAATGAATAACTAATGATTTCTCTTCTTTTCTTTTAACCCTCTTTTTTCCCATTAATAATAAAACGAATTATTCCAATATATAAAATATTAATTCCAATGGCTTTTGCTACTATAACCTTCCCAACCACGATTTTTTATTCTATTCTTTTCACTTATTTCGTATAGAAATCAAAAAATTCGAACGATATTAAAAAAACAGTGGGTTCCTTCGTTTCTATGGTTCCCTTTTAAACGGCGAGGCCCTCTCTATACACCGGAGCCCTTTCTTTCATTTCATCAAAAGGTATTGTGAACTTGTATAGTTCACATTCTTTGGCTCTACCTATCCATTATAGAGTAAATAGCTCTTTTCACAATAAGAGTTATTCATACAGTGACGGTATTTAATTATGAAAGTTGGCTAAGTAGCTGGCCCTTTAGTCCGTTCTTTTAAGAAAAAGGAGCAGAAACCTTTTTCTTTTTATTACTATTTCCTCCGCTTAATGGATAACCATTTGCTACCAATGGAGGAATTGCTTCTTCCAATTCCAATCTAGATGATTGGATTTGCACCAAAGGAAACCATAAATTCCATATACCATAGAAATCTAGGATAGAGAAGCTCTATCCTATTCATTGATACCGATCATGGATACTTCAAAAATTTTCTTATTTGTTTGAACTCATGATCTGAACGAGTCGCACATACACCCTAGCACATGTTCCTCGACGCTGGGGACATCCCTTAAGCGCGGCCGATTTTCTAGCATTTCGTATTGGCTGTCTTGCATTTCTAATAAGTTGTTTAACCGTTGGCATGTCGTATGTATATAGAAAAAATGGATTGGTTTAGATCGATCTTAACCTGATGATTCATCATCATGAAGTATTTCTATTTTCTATAAAATAGCATAAAACCTGAATTTAGGTAGGTTTGAAATAAATTTACAAGAAATCCAGCCACTACCAATCCTTAAACATTTCTGGAAACCACACTGGATCAGTATCGCAGTGCTCGTCAATCATTTCATCCCCTACAATATCGACAAGTCCATAAGCTTTGGCTTCGTCTGCTGACATAAAAACATCCCTTTCCATGTCTTCGGATACAACCCAAAAAGGCTTGCCTGTTCTTAGTGCATAAACCCTTGTGATCATTTCGCGAACTTTGTGTAACTCTTCCACTTCTAGTAAAAATTCTGGTGTCCTTGCCCGATAATAAGCACTAGCAGGTTGGTGAAGCATAATCCTAGCGTGAGGGAATGCTATACGCTTGGTGGGTTCTCCTCCAAGCAGAATGAAGGAAGCCATGGACGCGGCTATTCCGAGGCATATTGTATATATATCAGGTGTCACCGTTTGCATCGTATCAAAAATTGCCATTCCTGAGATTAGCCACCCGCCAGGGGAGTTTATAAACAAAAAAATATCGCTAATTCCATCTTCTATACTGAGATATACCATCAGACCCGTAATATGATTCGTGATCTCGCAACGAATCTCTTGACCTAAAAAAAGTGTCCTTTCTCGATACATAACATTGTATAAGTCAACCCAAGTCGCTTCTTCATCTCCGGGAATCCGGTAAGGTACTTTTGGAACACCAATGGGCATATTAGATTAATATTATTAAATTTAAGTAAGAAAACTACACTTTAATATGGAAACGTAAGAATGGAAGAGAAAGAAAGAATCCACAGTTTATTATCTTCATTTTTTTCTTATTCTATAAGAATACTATAGATTCTATTAATACATAGATTGAAAGATTATACATATAAGGAAGGTAAGACAGATTGAATAAAGAAAAAGGAATCCGTGATTCGAATGATAAACAAAGAGGGATTAAGGATCTATTCTTCGTTTTCCCAAATAGCCCAAGCTACCCATTGCATATTGGCACTTATCGAGTATAGAATAGATCTGCTTCTCTTTCTTCTTACAAACAGAATTGGCTTGTTATTTTTAATGGAATGAAATAAATATTCACGCTTTCTGACATAGAATCCCTTGGAAGGGTTAGGTACATAGGATATGTATAGATAGTTTTTTCCAATGCGATAAAATAAAGCGACATCGTGTCTATTTTTCTTTGCTAAAGGGGTATTTCCATGGGTTTGCCTTGGTATCGTGTTCATACTGTCGTATTGAATGATCCGGGTCGATTGCTTTCGGTGCATATAATGCACACAGCTCTAGTTTCTGGTTGGGCTGGCTCGATGGCTTTATACGAATTAGCGGTTTTTGATCCCTCTGATCCTGTTCTGGATCCAATGTGGAGACAAGGTATGTTCGTCATCCCCTTCATGACTCGTTTAGGAATAACCAATTCGTGGGGTGGTTGGAGTATTTCAGGAGGAACTGTAACGAATCCGGGTATTTGGAGTTATGAAGGTGTGGCAGGTGCACATATTGTGTTTTCTGGCTTGTGTTTCTTGGCAGCTATCTGGCATTGGGTATATTGGGACCTAGAAATATTCTGTGATGAGCGGACAGGAAAACCTTCTTTGGATTTGCCCAAGATCTTTGGAATTCATTTATTTCTTGCAGGGGTGGCTTGTTTTGGCTTTGGTGCATTTCATGTAACGGGTTTATATGGCCCTGGGATATGGGTGTCCGATCCTTACGGACTAACTGGAAAAGTACAAGCTGTAAATCCTGCGTGGGGTGCAGAAGGTTTTGATCCTTTCGTTCCGGGAGGAATAGCTTCGCATCATATTGCTGCGGGTACATTGGGCATATTAGCGGGCCTATTCCATCTTAGTGTCCGTCCGCCGCAACGTCTATACAAAGGATTGCGTATGGGCAATATCGAAACTGTACTTTCCAGTAGTATCGCTGCTGTTTTTTTTGCTGCTTTCGTAGTTGCCGGAACTATGTGGTATGGATCGGCAACTACCCCAATCGAATTATTTGGGCCTACTCGTTATCAGTGGGATCAGGGATACTTTCAGCAAGAAATATATCGAAGAGTTAGCGATGGGTTAGCCGAAAATCTTAGTTTGTCAGAAGCTTGGTCTAAAATTCCCGAAAAATTAGCCTTTTATGATTATATTGGTAATAATCCGGCAAAGGGGGGATTATTCAGAGCAGGTTCAATGGACAATGGGGATGGAATAGCTGTTGGATGGTTAGGACATCCCGTCTTTAGAGATAAAGAAGGACGCGAGCTTTTTGTACGTCGTATGCCTACTTTTTTTGAAACATTTCCGGTAGTTTTGGTAGATGAAGAGGGAATTGTGAGAGCGGACGTTCCTTTTAGAAGAGCAGAATCCAAATATAGTGTTGAACAAGTAGGCGTAACGGTGGAGTTTTATGGTGGCGAACTTAATGGAGTAAGTTATTCTGATCCTGCTACTGTAAAAAAATATGCGCGGCGTGCTCAATTAGGGGAAATTTTTGAATTAGATCGAGCTACTTTGAAATCAGATGGTGTTTTTCGCAGCAGTCCAAGGGGTTGGTTCACTTTTGGTCATGCTACCTTTGCTTTGCTCTTCTTTTTCGGACACATTTGGCATGGCGCTCGAACCTTGTTCAGAGATGTTTTTGCTGGTATTGATCCAGACTTGGATGCTCAAGTGGAATTTGGAACATTCCAAAAAGTTGGAGATCCAACTACAAGGAGACAGGCAGCCTGATACCACCCTGATACCACATTGCTATGGTATCTTTCACCTCTCTTTTTTGATTTGACATGAGAAACATCTCCTGTCCTTTCTTTGACTCTTTTTCTTTTTTTATATGGGAAATGATCCCAAATGATAAGTGAATAGGTGTGGAAGTTATAATTGTAAATAAACCAGGATCGAATCTATGGAAGCATTGGTTTATACGTTCCTTTTAGTTTCGACTTTAGGGATAATTTTTTTCGCTATCTTTTTCCGAGAACCGCCTAAGGTTCCGACTAAAAAATGAAATAATTTAATTGAAGGAAATAAATAATTTCATTGAAGTAAGAAGTCCCCCAGAGGGGAGACTTCTTACTTCAATTAGTCCCCATGTTCTTCAAATGGATCTCTTAATTGTTGAGAGGGTTGCCCAAACGCGGTATATAAGGCATACCCAGTAAAGCTTACAAGTAAACCAGATATGGAGATGGCGACTAAAGTTGCTGTTTCCATTTTTATAGAATTTCAAGATTACAATGGATCTATGAAAAGATCGTGTATTTACAACTACAACGGAATAGTATACAAAGTCAACACCAATGATTAAATAGAATTTATGGCTACACAAACCGTTGAAGATAGTTCTAGACCTAAGCCAAAACGGACTGGTGCAGGTAGTTTATTGAAACCCTTGAATTCGGAATATGGGAAAGTCGCTCCGGGTTGGGGGACTACTCCTTTTATGGGGGTCGCAATGGCTTTATTCGCGATATTCCTATCTATCATTTTAGAAATTTATAATTCTTCTGTTTTACTGGACGGAATTTTAACAAATTAGGTTTCTACTAACAAAAACTATGAAGTCATAGTTAAAAAAAGCCTTTCTACTTTAAGCTTCACATTTCTAGACATTCTGGTAGTTCGACCGTGGATTTTTTTGTTTCGGGATCTCTGGAATATGAGTGTGTGACTTGTTAGAATTGATCCTATTGATAATACATAGAAAGGGCCTGTTATCTCTATCAAGATGATTCTAATTCGTCGGATATTATTTATTCTAGTATCTGGAACACGAAAACATAGAGTGGATCAAGAAAAAAAAAATGGAACTATGATTCATACTCACTATTTAGACCTCGCAACCAGACTGAAAAAAAAATCAAGTAGTTCTTAATAAAAAAAGAAATTTTCTCCCTTCCAATTTTGTTTGCCCAAAAGACAACTTTTTTCTCTTTCAATAAATGATCATCAAGCGGTTCTTATTCGAAGAACCCTTGCCTTTTGTTTAGCTTGAGACTCAATCATCGTGGCTCTAGTATGAATCTAAGGTTTTAATTGAACTGATTCATAGGATCGCAACAAGATAATTTCTATCAGAAAACCGCTATAAATTTTTATTTGATTTTTTTACTTGTAAAAAAATCAAATAAATAAAAAATAGGGAAGAGAAAAGTCAAGAGGCCTCTAATGATCAACATACGGGAAAGAAAGACAGATGAGCTAACTTGAGATTTTTTGGCATTATCATCACAAAGAAGAAATTCTGGATTTTTCTTATTTCATATCTTCAAGGCAAATCGATCGAATACCGTGGCTGGTGAAGTTTTGAACTTTTTTTCTAATATCCGTTGAAAATTTGTGTGTTTCTGCTTGAGCCGTACGAGATGAAATTTTCATATACGGTTCTCGGAGGGGGAGTCGGGCTAATTACCTATCTCAATAAAGTATATGATTGGTTTGAGGAACGTCTTGAGATTCAGGCAATTGCAGATGATATAACTAGTAAATATGTTCCTCCTCATGTAAACATATTTTATTGTTTAGGGGGAATTACACTTACTTGTTTTCTAGTACAAGTCGCTACCGGTTTTGCTATGACTTTTTACTACCGACCAACCGTTACAGAGGCTTTTTCCTCCGTTCAATATATAATGACGGAGGCCAACTTTGGTTGGTTAATCCGATCAGTTCATCGATGGTCAGCAAGTATGATGGTTCTAATGATGATCCTGCACGTATTTCGTGTGTATCTCACAGGTGGATTTAAAAAACCCCGTGAATTAACTTGGGTCACAGGTGTGGTTTTGGCTGTATTGACTGCATCATTTGGTGTAACCGGTTATTCTTTGCCTTGGGATCAAATTGGTTATTGGGCAGTCAAAATCGTGACAGGTGTACCTGAAGCGATTCCGGTAATAGGATCCCCTTTAGTGGAATTATTACGTGGAAGTGCTAGTGTGGGCCAATCCACTTTGACTCGTTTTTATAGTTTACATACCTTTGTACTGCCTCTGCTTACTGCCGTATTTATGTTAATGCACTTTCCAATGATACGTAAGCAAGGTATTTCGGGTCCTTTATAGGAAAAATATATCATAGAGAATTCTAATTCTCATATATCATATAGGGTAGGTTGTGGTATTTCATTGCTACAAACATGTCTTATTTTACAATAAGACATGTCATTTGGATACTTCTCTTCAACTTCGAAGTATTTTGATACAAATAGTTATAGTTGAAGTTAATTTTATGAAAGAAAATAAGGCGGATTATGGGAGTGTGTGACTTGAATTATTAATTTGGCCATGCAGATAGAGAATTGTATCTGCCACATTAGAATTCACGACCGAAGGTGTCTCCGCATCCAATCAACGCGTAAGTCCCCTATCTAGGAAGGATAGGCTGGTTCACTCGAGGAGAATATTTTCTATGATCATACCCCAACCATGTCATCCATGAGCAGGCTCCGTAAGATCCCATAGAGTATAAATGGAATAAGTCATGTGATATGATCCAATTCTATATTTATTACACTTACTTTTTATTATGGTATGGAAATGCATTCATTTTCTTTGCATCGATTTCGATCCGCAATACTATCGGAGTAAAAGAAGGGATCTAAGGAAGAACATAGGCTAAACTTTTTGATTTTTTATTAGTAACAAGTAAATACTTTGTTTGGATGTAAGAAACTTGCGATATTGAGGGGATAAACAAAACACCAACTAATCAAGAGACAATCCACAAAGCAATTGATCATGATCAAATTTGTAAGCCCACTTGGATATTGAGCATTTACGCATAAGAATAGGATTCTTTTCAATGAGTAGTTATAGGCACAATTTCGGAAAAGAGAATTTTTCATGCCTTGAGTCATTGAGTCATTATATACCCTATTCTATTGTAGATTCTACACGGTCTTATTTCTTTCATTCTTGCTCGAGCCGGATGATGAAAAATTCTCATGTCCGGTTCCTTTGGGGGATGGATCCTAAAGAATTCACCTATCCCAATAACAAAGAAACCAGACTTAAATGATCCTGTATTAAGAGCCAAATTAGCTAAAGGAATGGGACATAATTATTACGGGGAACCCGCGTGGCCCAACGATCTTTTATACATTTTTCCAGTAGTAATTCTAGGTACTATTGCGTGTAATGTGGGTTTAGCGGTTCTCGAGCCGTCAATGATTGGTGAACCGGCGGATCCGTTTGCAACTCCTCTGGAAATATTACCCGAGTGGTACTTCTTTCCCGTATTTCAAATACTCCGTACAGTACCCAATAAGTTATTGGGCGTTCTCTTAATGGTTTCTGTGCCAACGGGCTTATTGACAGTACCCTTTCTAGAGAATGTCAATAAATTCCAAAATCCATTTCGTCGCCCAGTAGCTACGACCGTTTTTTTAATCGGTACTGCAGTAGCTCTTTGGTTAGGTATTGGAGCAACATTACCCATTGATAAATCCTTAACTTTAGGTCTTTTTTAGGGATTTTTCGAGTTGATTCATTCAACCGCGAAGCCCCCTGCATGGGTATCTAGGAAATAGTTACTTCCAAGTGAATCTTCCCTAGATACCTAAAATCTATTTTATTATGATCCATTTCGCGAAAATATGGATTGTGTCAAAGATGCAAAATTGCTTTTTTTCTTCTTATTCTAATAAAAAAAAGATTCTAATAAAAAAAAAAAAAAGAAAAAGAGGAAAAAATTGCAATGGATTTAAAGCGAGAACTTGTTCTTAGGTAAATCCATTGGGAGATGCTTCTCTAGAGTGTCCCATATAAGTTTTCCCTCTTCCATACGAAAACTGTCAATTCGCATAAGATCTTCTTCAGTCTTACTCAAAAGGTCCAATAGTGTATGTATATTGGCCCTTTTGAGACAATTATACGTTCTAGAAGGCAATTCTAATTGATCAATAAAAATACAATTCAATGGAATTTCTTTTTTGTTTTTCTTTAGATTAGTGAATCTTTTTTGAAAGGTTAAAAGAGGTGGAGTAAATCTGTTTTTATTTTCTTCAAAACTAGCGCCCTCTTCCTCTGCGTGTAGAAAAGGAAGAAATAAATCAATCAAATTACGAGAAGCTTCATAAAGCGCTTCTTTAGGAGTTAAACTTCCATTCGTCCATATTTCGAGAAAAAGTATCTCGTGTTTTTCATTTCCATTCCCACAAGAAAAAATGCTATAATTCACATTTCGAACAGGCATGGATACAGCATCTATAGGATAACTTCCATCTTGAGAGTTCTTTCTGAGTTCCGTATGATATCCGCGATCTCTCTTGATCTGTAACTCAATATAGAAATCCATGGGCTCTCTCAAGTTAGCTATAGGTTGTGTCGTATCAACGATTTCTACGGAAGGCGGTAAGATTATATCTTGAGCGGTTATGTATCTAGGACCTTTGACGCAAATTGATGCGTCTCTAACTCCATAGAGATTACTTCTCAATACAATTTCTTTCAAATTTAGTAAAATTTCTTGTATGGATTCTTCAATACCTACTATTGTAGAATATTCGTGTGGCACGTTCCCAAATTTGGCGCGTGTGATACATGTTCCTTCTATTTCTCCAAGTAAAGCTCTTCGCAAGGCAATACCGACAGTATCTGCTTGACCTTTTCTAAGCGGGGACAGAATGAAACGACCATAATAAAGACGCTTACTATCTACTCTTGATTCAACACACTTCCACTCTAGTGTTTGGGTGGATCCTGTTACCTCCTCTCGAACCATAATGAACTAGTATTATTATTTGATCATTGAATCGTTTATTTCTCTTGAAAGCGGTTTCATTTTTTTACAGACGTCTTTTTTTAGGAGGTCGACATCCATTATGCGGCATAGGTGTTACATCGCGTATACAACTTAACCGTACACCACTTTTAGCAATGGCTCGTAATGCGGCATCTCTTCCGCTACCAGCACCTTTTACCATAACTTCTGCTCGTTGCAAACCCACTGTACGAATAGCATCTACTGCTGTTCTTTGACCAGCATAGGGTGATGCTTTTCTTGAGCTTTTGAATCCACAAGTACCTGCGGAGGACCAGAAAACCACCCGACCTTGTGGGTCTGTAACGGTTATAATGGTATTGTTGAAACTGGCTTGAACATGAATAACCCCTTTTGTTATTCTACGTGCACTCTTCCGTAAACTAAAACGGGCATTCCTACGCAAACCAATACGCACTTTCTTACGTGAACCTATTTTTGGTACAGCTTTTGTCATATTTTATTATCTCATAAATATGAGTTAGAAATAACAAAAAGAAAAAAAGATACAAAGATATCCGTTTCAGGGTAAAATATATCCTTTACTTTCATTTTTATATTTGGAATTTGGACATTTCCGTAGGTACTTTTTTTTACTTTTTAGAAAGAAAAGCTCCTTTTTCGAAAGATTACCCCTGTCTTTGTTTATGTTTCGGATTGGAACAAATGACTCTAATTCGTCCACGCCTGCGAATCAGCCGACATTTTGTACAAATTTTACGAACGGAAGCTCTTATTTTCATATATAGGTATTCCTTTCTTAAACTATGAATCTATTCTTTTGGAAAAATAAGTCTCTTCACTTAAATTTTGAAACTTGGAAGTTATTCCCCTAGAAAAACCTAATCCTTTGAATCTTTGGTATCCTTCAAATCTTCAGTATCCTTCGAGTCTTCGGTACGCTTCGAATCCTTATGGGGAAGTCTATAAATTATACGCCCCTTGCTGGAATCATAACGACTTACTTCAATTTTGACCCTATCCCCCATCAGTATTCGTATAGAGCTAGACCGGATCTTTCCTGAAATATAGCCCAGGATGATGGTGTCATTCTCTAGGCGAACGCGGAACATTCCGTTGGGTAGGGCTTCCGTAACTAAGCCTTCGAAAGTGACTTTTGCTTCTCTCGGGTTTTTTTTTTCTCTCCTATTTTTTTTTTCTGTCATATTTTTTTTCTCCTATTTTTCCATTTTTATTTTCAAAATAGGAAGTTTGAGATAGAATTCGGGTACTATAGGTGGGGCCATTACCATATATAACATAAGACTTCTCCCCCAATTCTGTTTAGTCGAGCTTCTCGATCTGTCATTATACCTTGAGAGGTAGAAAGAATAGCAATTCCCATTCCGCCCAAAACCTTAGGAATTCCTTGATAGTTGACATAAATTCGTAAGCCAGGTCGGCTGATACGCTTTAAAAAGGTTCTAGTTCTATATATTCCCTTTCTAGTCTTTCTCTTTTGATGTCGCAAAGTTGAAACCAAGAAATATCTGTTACTTTCCTGATGTTTCCGAACACTTTCAATAAAACCCTCTCGTAGAAGTATTTTAACAATGTTTTCGGTAATATTTGTGGATACTACTCGAACAGTTCCTTTTTTATTCATGTCCGCGTTTCTTATAGAGGTTAGTAAATCAGCAATAGTGTCCTTGCCCATAAGACTCTAATTCTAGGTTCCTCCTAATTTTTCTATAATCAACATGTTTTCCTTTATCTTTTAATTTTAGATTTTAAAGCATATACGTGAGACACAATCTACTAATTTTTTTTTATCTATATCTCGTTTACTAGTGTTTATAATACTTCAGGAGCTAATGAAACTATTTTAGTAAAATTCAATTCTCTCAATTCTTCAGCAATCGCGCCAAAAACTCGAGTTCCTTTTGGATTTCCTTTTTGATCAATGATAACTGCTGCATTGTCATCATAGCGTATTATTATACCATCTTCGCATTTGAATTCTTTACATGTACGTACAATTACAGCTCGAATTACTTCGGATCTTTCTAGGGGCATTTGGGGCACAGCGTCTTTGATTACAGCAACAATAACATCACCAATACGAGCATATCGCTGATTACCAGCGGCTCCTATGACTCGAATACACATCAATTTTCTAGCTCCACTGTTATCTGCTACATTTAAAAGGGTCTGAGGTTGAATCATATTATTTTGATTTCAATTTGTTATTTCAATGCAAAAGGATGAAAGAAATATTGTCTTTCCGGAAAGATAAACCTGGTTTTTTTTCTTCAATACTCCTTTTTTGGGTTCTATATCTCTAATCGAAGAAATTGACTTCGTATGGGCATTTTACTGGCAGCTATAGAGATAGCTGCTCTAGCTACAGTTTCGGATACTCCGCTCATTTCATAAAGTATTCGACCTGGTTTAACAACGGCTACCCAATATTCGGGGGATCCCTTTCCCGAGCCCATACGTGTTTCTGTGGGTCTTATTGTAACTGGTTTGTCGGGAAATATACGCACCCATATTTTTCCACCACGACGTGCATATCGTGTCATTGCTCTTCGTCCTGCTTCTATCTGTCTTGCGGTGATCCAAGCGGGTTCAAGTACTTGAAGAGCATATCTACCAAAACAAATACGATTGCCTCGGCAGGATTTTCCCTTCATTCTTCCTCTATGTTGTTTACGAAATCTAGTTCTTTTGGGGTTATAGTCGACGGTTCTTTCTTAATTCCATCTCTACTGCAAAACTGGACATGAGAGTTTCTTCTCATCCAGCTCCTCGCGAATTAAATGAGAAAGCGTGCGAATTTCTCTAATTCCATAATATTTTTGAATCTCCTTATTTTTATTCTTATTGAATCGTGGTAAAGTATTCTAATCCAATAAGGATTTCGCGGGCGAATATTTACTCTTTCCTGTCTTATTTGTTAATTTAGAATCTTATCAAATAAAGCAATTTTTTGGTTTGTTCCGCCATCCCACCCAATGAAGTGTTAGGATTCTTTTCAATAAAAAATAAAATCCGATGCCGTCATAGGTTTTTTCGTTCCCACAGCTTCTCCTTTAATGGTTAGGTTTGAATCCTGCAATGGAGCTTCCAAAAAATTTCTTTCCGAGTCAATTTTCTCAGTTTTATTAACGCGGGCTGCTCTTTTTTATCTCTTTAAATTTTAATTTGTTGTTTCAAAAGTTACGATTTTGAATTCTCTCTTTTTTTATTATTTTATTATATTGATGCTTTATCACATTGCTTTTTTTTATGATGTAATTCATAAACCATACACATTGGAATCCTATATCTTTCTTATTCTTCTTCCTTCTATCTATCATCCCTCCTTTTATCCACATCCCTTTAGTTTTGCTTCACAGCCTAAAATCAGGTTTCTTTTGTAGAGAAAAAAATGCAGTTGCTACAACTATATGATAGATCTACTCATTTTTGATAGACGTATTTATTCACATAGTGACTGTTTCTTAGTTAGGATCTCGACAATACGAAGCAATAGGTTGGTTATTAGTTAATTTTCTATAATTACTAAAGTTTTTTTCTATTTTTAGTAGGGTTCAGCCAATTTTTTTTTTTCAATCTCCATTTTTGACCCTAAAGAAAAAACTAACGAGTCACACACTAAGCATAGCAATTATATTAAAAGATTTATCAATTTTCATTAAATCTTATAGAAAGAGGTTTAATTTCTTCTTTTTTTAAGGATTTTGGGAAAAATAAGGTTCTTGTCTTTTTTATTCTATCACAGGGCAGAATGGGAAGACAGGGTTAGTTATTCTTCTTCTACGAATATCCAAATCTTTACACCTAATACTCCATAGATAGTTCGAATCGGATAGCAGCAATAATCAATTTTAGCGCGAATTGTTTGGAGGGGTAGTCTGCCCTTTTTGATGCATTCGGCACGTGCAATTTCTTTCCCTGCTAGACGACCCGCAATTTTTATTTTTACTCCTTTTATGTCTGCTTTTTTAGTTAATTCAATGGCTTTTTTCATTGCTTTTCGGAATGAAACTCTATTTTTTAATTGGAAAGCTATGTATTCTGCAAGAATATTAGGTTGTCTATAAGGTTCTTTAACCTTTTCGATAGCAATATTAAGTCTCCGGTTTACAGAATTAACTTCCTTTTGGAGATCTTTCTCTAATTCTTCGATTGCTCCCTTTTTCTTTAATAAATTGGGAAATCCAATATGGATTATAACGTGGATTGTATCGATTTCTTTTTGAATTTCTATATGTGTAATTACTTCAGAACTTGAGTCTGATTCTATTTTTCTATTCGAGCCTTTTTTCCTATTCTTTTGTATATAGTTCTTGATACAATTCCGTATTTTTTTATCTTCTTGTAGACCTTCAGAATAATTTTTTGGTTGTGCGAACCAAAAGGAATGGTGATTTTGGGTTGTACCAAGTCTGAAACCGAGTGGATTTATTTTTTGTCCCATATTTTTCTATTCTATTTCTTTTTTATTGGGAATCGAAATCTTGGATTGATCTAAAGATTATTTAGATTTCTTTACTATATTTAGTACAATTGTTATATGACACATGGTTTTTTTTATAGAATAACTACGTCCTCGAGCTCGAGGTCTGAATTTTTTCATAATAGTACTCCTACTGACTTCAGCTTTAGTGATGAATAAACTAGCTTTGTCGAAATCCCTATAATGAGTAGCATTTGCTGCTGCCGAATAAACCAACTTTAAGATGGGATAAGACGCTCGATAAGGCATGAGGTTCAGTATCATAACGGTTTCCTCGTAGTAACGCCAGCGAATCTCATCAAGAACTCTTTGTGCTTTGAAAACAGACATATGTATGCGTTTTTGTGCTTTGAAAACCCGTTCGAATTTAAGTAGACGATCGGTTGGAACTTTTCTTGCGAGTTTCCTTAACCCGTTCTTCTTCTTTTTTATCCTAGGGGTATACTTTACCAATTTGAAACTTGTCATAAATAAGGTTATTACCCGCCTACCTTTACTTTATTTGAATCCTATAAATTTTGTTTATTCTGAATCTTTCTATTCTGAATTCAGTTAACGACGAGATTTAGTATCCTTTCTTGCACTTTCATAACTCGTGAAATGCCGAGTAGGCACGAATTCCCCCAATTTGCGACCTACCATAGGATTTGTTATGTAAATAGGTATATGTTCCTTTCCATTATGAATCGCGATTGTATGGCCAACCATTGCGGGTAGAATGCTAGAAGCCCGGGACCACGTTACTATTATTTCTTTCTCCTCCTTCATATTAACCTTTTCGATTTTTGCCAATAAATGACGAGCTACAAAAGGATTCGTTTTTTTTCGTGTCACAGCTGATTACTCCTTTTTTCATTTTAAAGAGTGGCATCCTATGTCCACTATCTCGATCGAGGTATGGAGGTCAGAATAAATACAATAATGATGAATGGAAAAAAGAGAAAATCCTTTAGCTGGATAAGGGGCGGATGTAGCCAAGTGGATCAAGGCAGTGGATTGTGAATCCACCATGCGCGGGTTCAATTCCCGTCGTTCGCCCATCGCATTATTGCAAATTCCAAAAATGCAATTTTCCATATTCCTAGTTACGTATTTACTTACGGCGACGAAGAATAAAACTATCACTATATTTTTTCCTTTTCCTAGTTCTTCTTCCAAGCGCAGGATAACCCCAAGGGGTTGTGGGTTTTTTTCTACCAATGGGGGCTTTCCCTTCACCGCCCCCATGGGGGTGGTCCACAGGGTTCATAACTACCCCTCTTACTACGGGGCGTTTACCTAGCCAACACTTAGATCCGGCTCTACCCAAACTTTTTTGGTTCACCCCAACATTACCCACTTGTCCGACTGTTGCTAAGCAGTTTTGGGATACCAAACGGACCTCCCCAGATGGTAATCTTAAAGTGGCCAATTTACCCTCTTTTGCAATCAGTTTCGCTACAGTACCTGCTGCTCTAGCTAATTGCCCACCCCTTCCACGTGTGATTTCTATGTTATGTATGGCCGTGCCTAAGGGCATATCGGTTGAAGTAGATTCTTCTTTTTTCTCAAAAAACCCCTTCCCAAACTGTACAAGCTTCTTCCAAAGCATACGGCTTTCTAGATGTATATGACGATCTCTAGACAGATGGATCTTATATGAATCGTATGATGAAGTACCACATGAGTGGATATATAGAAAAGGAATCCAAATCTGCCGAATCGCTCATGTTATGATCTTCTACATCCTAGGTCTCCGCGTTCCGTCATCTGGCTTATGTTCTTCATGTAGCATTCAGATCGAATGACTCTATGAAATTACGTCGATACTTCCACATATTATGGGTAACGTAGGAGACATCCCTATTTTCACCCGGGGGTCTTAATTACCACTGCTTAGCTTTCAATTCGCCTCTGACCATCAAATTAAATGTGAATAACCCGTCCTCCTCTCTTTGAAACAAGGGGCGCTTCCGGTTCTGTGCGTGCTTCAAACAATTTTGTCTTCTCCATATTACCATATCTCTAGAGTCAATAATTTTCTATGAGGAACTACTGAACTCAATCACTTGCTGCCGTTACTCAACAGTTTTCTGTTGAGGTCTATCCCGTAGAGGTAGTCAAATTGGATCAGTGATCGATTTCTAGGTTTCGTCGTAAACCTAATTGGTTACTTCCAATTACGTAAATCAATAGTTCAAACCGCACTCAAAGGTAGGGCATTTCCCATTGATATAGGAACTTTTGTACCAGAAACAATAGTATCTCCAATTATAGCCCCTCTGGGATGTAAAATATATCTCTTCTCACCATCCCCATAGTGTATGAGACAAATGTATGCATTTCGATTAGGGTCGTATTCTATGGTTACGATTCTACCAGATATGTCTTTTTGATTCCGTCGAAAATCGATTTTACGGTATAGGCGCTTATGACCTCCCCCTCTATGCCTTGCGGTAATGATTCCTCTGGCATTACGACCTTTACCACAACGGTGCCGTCCATGGATCAATTTATTTCGTGGATTGGATTTCACTTGCCTGTCTACGGTTCCCTTGCGTGTGCTCGGGATAGGTGTTTTGTATAAATGTTTCGCCGTATTATTAAGTATTCTCCTTTAGTTCGTTTCTCTATCTAGAAGTGGAATAGAATAACCCGGTTGAAGGGTAATGATCATACGTCTGTAATGCATTGTATGTCCCAGAATAGGTCCCATTCTTCTACCCTTTCCGGGTAGTCGATGGCTATTCACAGCTACTACCTTAACACCAAAGAAGAGTTCGACCCAATGCTTTATTTCTGTCTTAGTGAATCCCGATTCGACATTAAAAGTATATTGATTCTTTCCCAATAAACGAAGACTCTTTTCTGTAAATACTGCGTATTTGATTCCATCCATAAATCGACTTTCCCTCCTATGCTCTGAGTTCCAGTATCGATAAGAATTCGAGTTCTTATTGTTCTTATGTTATGGTATGAATATACCATACCAATTCGTTATGTATGGATCATGGATGAGATTCCATAGATAGAGAGCCAGTTCCAATAGACTTATGGAACGTTCCCGTTCCCGTTCGCGTGCATCCAGCAGGAATTGAACCCGCAAATTTACCAATTATGAGTTGGGCGCTTTAACCATTCAGCCATGGATGCTTAACAGGGATCATCGTACATCGTAAATAACCAATTTTCATATAGAAAGACATATCATAGAAAAATGAAATCGAAAATATTCGGAGATGGCAAATATTCGGAGATAACTATGAAAACACCTCTCTGGATCCTCGAATTGAAAGAGAGATTGAGAGGGATCAAGAATCCTAATTCTCGCTATTTGGAATGGATCCAATTCTATTGAGTCTGACCCATAGTGATCATTTCTCTTTAGCAAAGAATGACCTTGGTTATCAAAGGATTGAACAACCGGGATCCATTTACTTATGATACCTAGTTGACATTGCTAACAAGGATCTAATGAATTATGAGTTTAATAGATGCTCTTTAGCAGAAAGACGTATATTCCTTGCTCATTATCAGACAATCACTTATTCCCAAACCTCGTGTGGGGCTAATCGTTTTCATTTACCATCTCATGGAAAACCCTTTTAGTTCCGCTTAGCCCTATCGGGTATTTTAGTGATAGGTTCTATAGGAACTGGACGATCCTATTTGGTCAAATACCTAACGAAAAATTCCTATTTTCCTTTCATTAAGGTACGAGGGCTTCTTATTCCACAAGAACGAAAGCACCTTTTCATTCTTTCATATACTAGGGGTTTTTACTTGGAAAAGACAATGTTCCATACTAAAGGATTCGGGTCCATAACCACGAGTTCCAGTGCACTCGATCTTGTAGCACTTAGCAACGAGGCCCTATCCATTAGTATTCCACATAAGAAATCCATTATAGAAACTAATACAATTAGATTAGCTCTTCATAGACAAACTTGGGGTTTGCGAGCCAAGATAAGACCGGCTCGGGATCATGGGACCCTTTTCTATCAGATAGGAGGGGATCTTGTACAAAATAGACTTCTAAGTAATAACCCCATAGATCCTATATCTATCTATATAAAGAGGCAATCGTGTCAGGAAGCGGCTTTTTCTTTGGCCAAACGGTACTTCGAACTTGGAACGAGCATGAAGAGATTAACGAGACTTCTTTCTCTTTTGAGTTTTTCTGGCGGACCGGTCGCGCAAGATCTTTGGTCTTCCCCCGGAACCGATGAAAAAGTGGGTCGCTTCTTATGGACTCGCTCAGAATGATTCTTCTCTATCTATAGTTCATGGCCTATTAGAAGTAGAAGGTGCTCTGGTGCAATCCTTACCGACAGAAAAAGATTGCACTCGGGTTTATAATAATCGAGTGCCATTACTTCGTGGGGCCGAACCAAGGAATCCGTTAGAAATGTTTTGAAATGGATATTGTTCTCTCTTTGATTAGGGATTGCTATATGAAAAGAAGTGGAGTTTGAAAAAGGGAACGGAATGGT